TTGCGGTGATTATGTTCTACTAATCATAAGGATATTGGTACTTTATATTTATTATTGGCTTTATGGTCTGGGTTAATTGGGCTGGCTTTAAGGCTTTTAATTCGGGCAGAACTTGGTCAACCTGGGAGGTTGTTAGGTGATGATCAGTTGTATAATGTTATTGTTACAGCTCATGCTTTCATAATGATTTTCTTTTTAGTGATGCCAATAATAATTGGTGGGTTTGGAAATTGACTTATTCCTCTTATGATTGGTGCTCCTGATATGGCTTTTCCTCGGTTAAATAATTTAAGGTTTTGATTACTTGTACCGGCTTTGTTTTTATTATTAAGGTCTTCTTTGGTAGAGAGGGGTGTTGGGACTGGTTGGACAGTGTATCCTCCTTTATCTGGGAATGTGGCTCATTCCGGGGCTTCAGTAGACTTGGCTATTTTTTCTTTACATCTTGCTGGTGCTTCATCTATTTTGGGGGCTATTAATTTTATTTCTACTGTTGGGAATATGCGATCTCCTGGGTTAGTTGCTGAACGAATTCCCTTATTTGTTTGAGCTGTTACTATTACTGCAATTTTGTTAGTAGCTGCTTTACCTGTCTTAGCTGGTGCTATTACAATGTTACTGACAGATCGAAATCTTAATACGTCATTTTTTGATCCTACTGGGGGGGGTGATCCTATTTTATACATGCATTTATTTTGGTTTTTTGGTCATCCTGAGGTATATATTTTAATTTTACCAGGATTTGGTATAATTTCTCATATTGTTATACATTATGCAGGAAAGAAGCAGGTTTTTGGTTATTTGGGTATAGTGTATGCCATTGTTTCTATTGGGGTATTAGGTTTTATTGTATGAGCTCATCATATATTTACTGTAGGTATGGATGTGGATACTCGAGCTTATTTTACTGCTGCTACTATAATTATTGCTGTTCCAACAGGAATTAAAGTTTTTAGATGATTAGCTACAATTCACGGATTTGTTAATAAGACTGAGCCGCCTATTATGTGGGCTTTAGGTTTTATTTTTTTATTTACTGTAGGTGGGTTGACCGGTATTGTTTTATCTAATTCATCTTTGGATATTGTCTTACATGATACTTATTACGTAGTGGCTCATTTTCATTATGTTTTAAGGATGGGGGCTGTTTTTGCTTTGTTTAGAGCTTTTAGGTATTGATATCCCTTGATTTCTGGGGTGACTTTTCATGTTGTTTGGAGGAAGATTCATTTCGTATTGATGTTTGTAGGGGTTAATTTAACCTTTTTTCCTCAACATTTTTTGGGTTTAGCTGGAATACCTCGTCGATATTCTGATTACCCTGATAGTTTTGCTAAGTGGAATGTGGTTTCTTCTTGAGGTTCTTTGATTTCTTTTGTTTCTGTATTACTTTTTATATTTATACTATTTGAGTCTTTTGTTTCTCAACGATCTGTTGTTTGGGGGAGAGCTTTAAGAAGGTCTTTTGAGTGACAGGATAATAGTTTTCCTGCATCTTTTCACTCCAATAGTCAGGTTGTTAAGGTTGTATTATCATCGTAAGTTAAGGTAATACTTGTAATAAAGTAAAATGTTACGTAACCCTTTTCATTTAGTAGAGTTTAGTCCATGACCTTTTACAGCTGCAGGTGGAGCGTTATTTTTGACTGTTGGGTTGGTTAGTTGGTTTCATGGGAAGGGGATAACCCTAATATTGATTGGTATTTTAGTAATTCTATTAACTATGGTTCAGTGATGACGGGATGTTATCCGAGAAGGGACTTATCAAGGTTATCATACTAGATGAGTTAGTATGAATCTTCGATGGGGGATAGTTTTGTTTATTTTTTCTGAGGTGTGTTTTTTCTTTGCTTTTTTTTGGGGGTTTTTTCATAGGAGGCTTGTTCCTACATTGGAGTTAGGTTGTGTTTGGCCTCCTGTTGGGGTTATGCCTTTGAACCCTTTTAAGGTACCTTTGTTAAATACAGCTGTATTGCTTGGCTCTGGGGTCAGTGTTACTTGAGCTCATCATGGATTAATAGTGAGTAATCGTGAAGAGGCTTTATATGGGTTGCTTTTAACTGTGTTTTTAGGTTTATATTTTACTGTTCTTCAATGAGGAGAATATGAGGAGGCTTCTTTTAGAATTGCTGATAGTGTTTATGGTTCTACTTTTTTTGTAATGACGGGATTTCATGGGCTACATGTTCTAATTGGAAGGGTTTTTTTAGTTGTGTGTACAGTGCGATGTTATTTGCATCATTTTTCTAGTTCTCATCATTTTGGGTTTGAGGCAGCTGCCTGATATTGGCATTTTGTTGATGTTGTTTGAATTTTTTTATATTTGTGCATTTATTGGTGAGGTTCTTAAATAAAAGAGTTTAAAAATGTTGATAGATATTTTTTCATCGTTGGATGCTAGAGTGCACTCTAGCATTAGGGTTAGTGGTATTATGTGATTGACTGGATTTATTGGGTTATCTATTTGTTTGGTCGGGGTATGAGTAGGGGTGTCTGGTATTAATATTATATTTTTTAGTTTAGTAAATGTAGTGTTGGATTTGGTAAAAAGTTGTTCTGGTAAGTTTTTTGGAGGGTTTGTATTGGGGCAGGTTTCTTTATTTATGTTAATTTTTATTGTAAATATTTCTGGTATGATTCCGAATGTATTTAGTCCGACTAGTCATTTATCATTGACTCTTGTTTTAGCAATGATGGTTTGATTTTCTTTGGTTTTTAGTGGTTGAGTCTTTTCTTGAAAAGAAAGTGCTGGTCATTTAGTTCCAACTGGAAGGCCAGTTGTACTAATTCCGTTGCTTGTGTTAATTGAAAGAGTTAGTATTTTGATTCGTCCTATTACTTTAGGTATTCGATTAGCTGCTAATATTACTATAGGGCATCTTATATTGCATGTTATTGGTGAGTACGTAGTAAGGTTTTTTTATGAAGTTTCTTTATTAAGAAGATTGTTTGGAAGTTTAGTAATGTGGGGGTATATAATTTTTGAGTTTGCTGTTAGATTTTTGCAGGCATATGTTTTTGTTTTATTAATTGGATTGTATTCTTCTGATCATCCAATGGGGCATTAGTAGTTGTAGCATTAAATAAAAGAATTAGTTAAAATATAATTTGAGTTTGTCAAACTCAAGTTGCCTAAGGTGGCATTCTTTTATGCCTCAGTTGAGTCCTATGTCATGAGTTTTGGTTATTGGTGTTTTTTTGATTTGTTTGGTGTGTTTTGCGGCGATAACTTGATGAGTGATTGAAGGGAAATATATAATTAAATATGTAAAGAATAATAATAAGGTTATTAATAGTAAAAAGTGTATAAGGTGAGGGTTTGGAAGGATTTTTTTAAAGAAGTAGTGTGGTTTTTTCCTGTTATGGGTGTAGGGGCTATCGGAATTATGGTAGGTGGGGTATGTTTAATATCTCAGCGAAAAAGGCTTTTTGGAATTCTGTTAAGAATGGAAGTTTTTACTTTAGGTGTTTATATTATGCTTTTCGGTTTGGTTTGTTTTCAAGGTTGATTGAGAAGCGTATGTTTGATTTTTTTAGCTTTTGGAGTTTGTGAGGCTGCACTTGGGTTAAGTGTATTAGTTTGTTTAATTCGTAATTCTGGAAGTGATTACGTTGGGGGGTTGGTTTTAGGTCATTTTTAGGTTGGGGATTATTGGGGTTTTGCTGACTGTAGTAATGGGGTTAGGACCTATGGTTTTTTGATGAAGAGTTTTGTGAGGTTGTGTAATTATATTTATATATAGTACAGGATTGTGATTTAGTTCGTTAGGGTTAGCAGGATGTTGAGGTGAAATTTTGATTGTTGATAGGTTTTCTTTTGGTCTTGTGTCATTAACTATTTTAATTTCTAGTCTTAGAATATTAGCTAGGGTACGTGATGTCATAAAAGCAGATAATAAATGTACTGAGTTTACTTTTAGAGTTTTAGTGTTGACTTTAGTTCTTGTTTTTTGTTTTAGTGTTGGGTCTTTACTTAACTTCTATATTATATTTGAGTTTAGTCTTATTCCTATTTTGTTAATTATTTTGGGGTGGGGTTATCAACCTGAGCGGTTACAGGCTGGAAAATATATATTACTATACACGGTTAGTGCTTCTCTTCCTCTTTTAATTTTAATTGTTTTAATTCTCACTAAAGGGGGGTCTGTTTTTTGGGGATGAATGTTTTTAAAGTTTGAATGAGGTTGGTTAGTAACTTTTTGTGCCTCTTTGGCTTTTTTAGTAAAGCTACCTATTTATGGATTTCATTTGTGGTTACCAAAAGCTCATGTAGAGGCGCCGGTTGCTGGGTCTATAATTTTAGCTGGTGTTTTGCTTAAGCTTGGGGGTTATGGTTTAGTTCGGTTTTTCTATATATTAGGATTATATAGAACTTTAACTGTTTCTGTCATTTTTTGTGTTGGGTTAGTTGGCGGAATTGTTGCTAGAATAGTTTGTTTTGCCCAAAATGATGTAAAGGCTTTGGTAGCTTATTCGTCTATTGGACATATAAGTTTAGTTTTGGGGGGCATTTATTCTAATACAGATTGGGGGTGGTTAGGTTGTTTATTAATAATAATTGCTCACGGTCTATGTTCCTCTGGTATGTTTTTTTTAGCTAGTGAAACTTATAAGTGTTATGGGACTCGTAGATTGTTTTTAGTTAAAGGCGGGTTAGTTTTAGTTCCAGGGGTTTCTCTGTGTTGGTTTTTAATGTGTGCTATTAATATAGCTGCTCCTCCTTCTTTAAATTTATGAAGAGAGTTAATATTAGGAATTTCTATTCTAAGGTATTCTGTGATATTTGGTTTGCTTACAGGGATTATAACTTTTTTAAGAGGACTTTATTCATGATACTTATATTCAATTACGCAGCATGGGCAGTATCCTTTATGGGTGCGTGGTGTGAATATGGCTGAAGAGTACATTAATTATATTATCAGATTTAAATTGGTGCTTATGTTAAGAGTAGCTGGGGTAGCTTTAATGTTATTTTTTTAAATAATTTACTTTTATTTTTTAAACTTGAGTAAAAAGGTTTTAGAAAAATGGGCGTAATGCTCCCATTTTAGGTTTACAAATTTTTACTCTTGCTACTAAGGTAAATAGTAGTATGCAGGCTAGTAGGATGATAGAGGTAATTCCGTTATCTGTATATAAAAAACTTAGAGTTTGTGTTGTATCATTAATTCTGGAAGCAAGCTCTGTGTTAGTTTGATGATTTGAGTTGAGTTTTAGGTTTTTAAGCCTAAAAAAAGAAATAATAGTTAGTGCAATAGGTATTAGAGGATTATTTACGGAAAAAGTTATGTTAGGGGAAAGAGATGCGATGTACGCGAATATAACTAGTATTCCACCGATGAAAATAAAAAAAAGTATGTAGGAGTATCATGGACTAATTGTAGCAATTAGGGCACAATTTAAAAATGCTAGTAATAGTACTATGATACCTAATGGTAACGGGTGTATAGGTAAAGTTATAGAGAGAATTGTATATGTTCATAAGGTCGAAATAGCTATGAGTGTAATTACGTATAGTGTATGTACTATGGTTATGCTGACCTAACTTGGTCTTTCTGCTTGGAAGGCAATTGTACTTATTATACTATCAGCATTTACTATAATAATAAAAGAAGAGGTCTTAATCCCATTAAAATAGCTAGGCTTAAAGGTAAAAAAGATTTTCAGGCTATTGCCATTAATAGGTCGTAACGATAACGAGGTAACGTGGCTCGAGCCCATAAGAAAATAATGGCTACTGGGATTGATATTATTAGTGTGCCTGTTAGTAGGCAGGAAGTAACGAGGCTTATTATTAAGATATTTCTGTACTCTGCTATAAATAAGAAAGCAAAACCAGCTCCGCCGTATTCGATATTGAACCCTGATACCAGTTCTGATTCTCCTTCTGCGAAATCAAATGGAGCTCGGTTTGTCTCTGCAAGAATTACTGCTAGTCATATAATTCCTAAAGGTAAAAATAATATAACAGTAACTATGGATAAACTAGTTAGACGAATGCTTACTAGATCTATTTGCATTGTTAAAAAAAGATAAAAGATAATAATTAAAGTTATAGTTACTTCATAGGAAATAGTTTGAGCTATAGCTCGAATAGCTCCCAATAAAGCGTATTTGGAGTTAGATGATCAACCTGCTATGAGTGTTGTATATACAGCTAGTGAGGAGATACATAAAAATAGAAGTATTCCTAGTGTAACTTGGTGTGAAAGTATAAAAGAGGGAAATAATTGTCATAGCCTGAGGGCTAGAATAAGTATTGCTGTTGGGGTTAAGATAAAAGGAAAATAATTCGAAGATATAGGGGTGATTCACTCTTTAACGAAGAGTTTTAAGGCGTCAGCTAGTGGTTGTGGAATTCCGATAATTCCTAATTTATTAGGGCCTTTTCGAATTTGAAAATACCCAAGAGCTTTTCGCTCTAAAAGAGTAAAAAATGCTACGCCTAGTAGAATTAATAAGTAAGTGATAAAAGTGGCAATTAGGTGTTGGATGATTAGAAAGGGAAGTAATACTTCATAATCAGAGCTTAAATCTGAGGCACTTTTCTGCCACCTTACTTCAAAAAGGGAAATTAAACCTTTAACTCGGTGTAAACGAGTTGTAATGAATATACTACTTTTTGCTAGAAGCATTAGGGCAGTGGCCCATGATTTACCTCATCAGAGTAATCCGTTCATCCGGCGTAATGCTGTATGTTTAAATGTCTTGACTTTTGTTTTGGTAAAGTTGCAGTTTACAGTAATAAGGTATATACTACAAGACAAATATTGAGGGCGGAATTCTCAGTTCCTTCTAATGATTCAAATTCATTTGTGATTTTAATTTCACCAGCCCTCAACTTAATTAAAATTTGTTGTTTAATAAAAATTTACTAAAAATAAATTAAATTACTTTTGAATAATGGGGTGGAAGTTTTATTAAATACAAGAATTACTTAAAGTTTTAGTTGGTTTAAGTTGGTTTAGTTAGTCCAACTAAACATTAAAGATTTAGAGGTTTAGGTTTAGGTGTAATTATTGATGATAAATTGATGGTTAATAATACTAATCAATAGAGTGAAATAAAGGAGTTAATAGTATAGAGGCAATTAAAGCTTGGCTGATAGGTGGCTAGACACAGGAAGGTGATTCTTGCTATATTAGGTGAAAAATAAAAAAAATACAAGAGCCCCTTTGTTATGTTCTGTTTTTCTTTTCTTTACAGCAGTATTATTGGGGGTATTTGCAATCTCTGTAATTGGTTCTATAAGGCAAAGTTATATAATTGAATGACAAATTTTAAGTATGTGTAGTGTAGATTGAAGTTTGCCTATTATTTTTGATTATATTAGTGTTATTTTTTCTTGTTTCGTTTGTTTGATTTCTGGTTCTGTATCCTTATTTAGGGTGTCTTATATGGAGGGGGAAGTTTTTATGCGGCGGTTTATACTGCTTATTATAGCCTTTGTAGGATCAATGAACTTATTAATTTTTATTCCCAGATTGATTACTATTCTTTTGGGGTGGGATGGTTTAGGTATTGTGTCATTTGCTTTGGTTATTTATTATCAAAATAAAAAGTCTTTAGCTGCTGGAATACTAACTGTATTAGCCAATCGTATTGGGGATGCTTTATTAATTTTGAGTATTTGTTTTTTAATTAATTGAGGAGAATGATGCATTGGGTATGGAATAACTGGAAGTTTTGGGTTATTAGTTTGTTTCTTGGTAGTTGTTGGAGCAATGACAAAAAGGGCTCAAATTCCATTCTCTGCTTGGTTGCCTGCAGCAATGGCTGCTCCAACACCTGTTTCCGCTTTGGTGCATTCGTCAACCTTAGTGACGGCTGGTGTTTATTTGGTTATTCGATTTTATAGAACTTTAGTTGAGATACATGAGGTTTTGTGATTTTTGAGAAAGATAGGAGCATTAACCTTATTAATAGCAGGTTTAAGCGCTTGTTTTGAGGTTGATTTGAAAAAGATTATTGCCTTGTCTACTTTAAGGCAGTTAGGGTTAATAATATTTACTGTAGGGGTTGGTTTTCCTGTTATTGCTGTTTTTCATCTTTTTACTCATGCTTTGTTTAAAGCTTTATTATTTTTGTGTGCTGGTTCTATTATTCATTCAACTATAGATACTCAAGATGGACGAATTCTTGGTGGTTTAAACTATTTATTGCCTTTTAGAAGAAGATGTTTAATACTTAGAAGTGTTGCTTTATGTGGGATACCTTTTTTAAGTGGATTTTATTCAAAGGATCTTATTTTAGAAGGAGTTTTTAGAAGGTTTAGTGGAAGGTTGGAAGTGATTGTTATATTAGTGGGTGCAGGGTTAAGCTTGGTTTATAGTTTGCGAATTTTGTTGATTGGGGTATTTGGGCAAAACTTTAGTAGAAGTTTGTTTACCTATAGGGCTGAGAGCGGTTATATTGTGTGTTCTATTATTGTGTTATCAATTGGTGCAATTGCAGGTGGGTGATTTTTGCAAAGTGTCTGAGTAGATGTAAATGGATTTAGGTTAGTTGGTATTTTTGGGAAGGTAGTTATTGGTATTGTCACATTTTTTGGGTTGTTATATTGGTTTATTAATTTTTCTTTAGTGGGAATTTTTAAGAAGAAATTTTTTGGGAAGTTAGGGCGATTTCTATCAAGAATATGGTTTATGAATTTGGTATCTGGGAGATTTTTAGCTGGAATTGGGTTAAAGTTGGGTGGACTTATGAATTTACATTTAGACTTTGGTTGAATAGAGGTGTTGGGAGGGCAAGGTATATTTAAGGCATTGAGAAATGGTGTTAATATTTCATATTATATGCAGAGAGGGGGACTTTTAGTTTACACTCGTATTTTTTTAGTTTTATTAGTTTTCTTGCTAGTTGGTGTTAGCTACATGTAATTTAATTACAATTTATAAATATGATGATATATGAATAATATGGAATAAGACTAGGTCATTGTAACATTTTCAGTGTTATGTTTTGTGTAAGTTTAAACTATTTTTCCTTTAAAACTATTTTTCCTTTAAAAATAGAAGAAAATCCCATGTTTTTGAGAGTATAGGAGAGATAATAAAGAACATGAAGTATAAGGCAGAAAAAGTTTGGCCAATTCAGATAAATGGGTCTTCTACAGGTTGTTTACCAATTCATGTAAGCACTATAAAAATTCCTAGAAATAATCAGAAAAGGGATTGATTTATTGGGTAAAAAGAGTTTGAACGTATAGTATTATAGTGTAGTATAGGTATAAAAATTAAAATTAAGATTGATATTAATAATGCAATAACTCCACCTAACTTATTAGGGATAGATCGTAAAATGGCATAAGCAAATAAAAAGTATCATTCTGGTTGAATATGTACTGGCGTTCTTAAAGGATTAGCTGGAATATAATTTTCTGGGTCTGTTAAAAGATTTGGTGAGAATAGGCAGATAAAGATTAGTAAGATTAACAAAACAACAAATCCTACGACATCTTTTGATGTGTAATAGATGTGAAATGGGATTAAGTTAACGTTTGATGAAATTCCAAGTGGGTTGTTAGATCCAGTTTGGTGTAAGAATAATAAATGAATTACAACAAGAGCTACAATGGCAAAAGGAAGGACAAAATGTAGTACAAAGAATCGGCTTAAAGTTGCATTTCTAACTGAAAATCCACCCCACAATCAATAAACTAAGGTTTTACCAACATATGGGATTGCTGAGAGAAGATTGGTAATTACAGTAGCTCCTCAAAAGGATATTTGTCCTCATGGGAGAACGTAGCCTAAAAAAGCTGTTGCTATGGTAAGGAAAAGTAATATGATTCCAATGTTTCAGGTTTCTTGAGCTAGGTATGATCCATAGTATATTCCACGACCTGTATGAAGATAAATACACACAAAGAAAAACGAGGCGCCATTTGCGTGAATAGCTCGTATTAGTCATCCATAGTTTACATCTCGTGAGATATGAGAAACAGAATAAAAAGCAAGATCAACGTTTGAAGTGTAGTGCATAGCAAGGAAAAGCCCTGTAACAATCTGCGTAGCTAGGCATAGGCCTAGCAGAGATCCAAAATTTCATCACACTGACAAGTTAACAGGGGCTGGAAGGTCATATAGTGAGTTGTTTAGAACTTTAATAAGTGGGTGAGTTTTTCGTATGGAGAGTTTAATTCAGAAAATTAGTGTGACTAAATCTAAAACTCCCAAAGTTTTTATTTTTTTAAACTATTTTCTGTTAAGTAGGGTAGGTGAAATGGTTCACTTTCTATTAGGTAACAACTAATTGCTATAATTGGTAGCTTCTTCCCTTGTAAATAAATGGTATAATAAGTGGTATTGGTAGGGGGTAAGTGATTACTTATTTACTGATCCTAAGTCAGTGGTATTTTTATACTAACCCACTATGATGGTTTAGGTTAAATATTGGTTTAATAAATGCTATTGTTAAATGCATCTCTTGGGGTCCTTTCGTACAATCAAGAAGATTTATATGTTAAAGGAGATAGAAACCAACCTAGCTTGCGCCGGTCTTAACTCAGCTCATGTAAGGGTACAATAGTCGAACAGACTATCCTATCATAGCGGTTGCACTTATGTGGATGTCCTTAAGCCAACATCGAGGTCGCAAACCCAACTTTCGATGTGTACTCTTAAGTTGGATTACGCTGTTATCCCCGGGGTAACTACTTTTTGGTCCTTAATAAATTTTGTATAGCTTTATATGGAAGTTTGGAAGCTTTATTGGTTCCAAGATTGCCCCAATCAAACCTTGTATACTTTTAAGCTTGGTACGCAGAGGTATAAGAAAAGGTGAAGTTCCGCGGGGTCTTTTCGTCTTCCTTTGTTATCTAAGTCTTTTCACTTAGAAGAAAAGTTTTTTTTATACATAAAGTACAGATATTCCTAGTCTTGCCATTCACTGGCCTCCAATTAAAAGGCTAATTATTACGCTACCTTAGCACGCTCACGCTAACGCGGCCGTTTAAAATTTTCACTGGGCAGGCATTATCTTTTATAAAAGAACTCAAAAGACGATGTTTTTGGTAAACAGGCATGGAATTTATTTGCCGAGTTCGCTTTATGTAATTTTGTGAGTAGAATAATTATTGTGATTCAAAATTTTTGAAGTGTTATGAAAAAATAACTACGTTAATACTAATAGAATGCCTGTTTATTAACATGAAAAGTTTTGTGTTAAGTTTCTTTAAATAGTAAAATAATAATATATGAATATTAAGTAGTGTTTGGAATTAGTAACTAAAACGTTATTAGATGGCTGCTTTTAAGCCTACTTGTAAGGTTAAGTGATAAAGTATTTTTGAGTTTTTATTGAGCTTATCCTCAATAAATTAAACTTTGTAGTTATAGAAAAATAATGTGTAATGCTACAAGTCAGCACTTTGATGCTTTTAAAGAAAAACCAGCTATATGATTATATGAAAGGCTTATTACTTCTACTAAAAGTTACTTTATCAATTATGAAACATTGATTTTTAAGGGTTAGTAGCTCATAATCATTCGGGAGCCTAATTTATTATATTTATGTTGCTTCTCCATGATGCAAAAGGGATGTGGGGTTATCAGTTCTTTAAAGGCCTAAAGTATTAATCCTTGCGGTTGTAAGTTAAGTCACATTTTTTAAAAAATACTATATATTATGGAATTTTTCTTTAATTAGTAAGGTTTATGGTTTTGTTATATAGGCTTACAAAGGGATGATCCGTAAAAAGAGCTACAATCTTTTGCCTGTTCTCGGCCACTTTGCTATGGGTATTTGGAGCTTTGGAGAGAATTAATCTTATCTTTGGTTTACAAGACCAATGCTTATTAGCTTCTCAAAGCTTATCCTGAAGTAAGTAACTGTGGTCGAGTTAAAAGCTCGATGCCTGGTGTCTCGGCCATCATGGATTGTGATAGGGGCAATTTCCATTACCCCTACTGTGTTACGACTTATCCTACTTTGTTGTCGGAGTGACGGGCGATTTGTACGCGCTTTAGTTCTTATTCAGACTTATTTTGTGGAAATTAAGTACTTACTTTCAAGTCCTCCTTCATTAAAGATTTGTAACTTTAAATCTGTTAGTGTATTTATTTGTATCCCATGGATCTGCTCCCCATTGGCTGTATGTCACCTGAATTTTTGAATGAATTAGTTCTATTGCTTCCTTTTTTTTCTTTTTCGAGCAAGCGTAAACGGCCATACACAAGCTGGAAGCACGAGAGTAGCTAAGATTATCGTGGATTATCGAATTAAGCCACAGGATCCCCTGATTGGGAGTAAAGCACCGCCACATTGTTTGAGGTTTAAGCTTTCGCTTGTAGTATTCTTTTTTATGTTGGGCCATATAGTAGTCGGGTATCTAATCCGAGTTCTAAAGTTATGGTTTGTTGGAGTAGTTAAAGTTATGGTTGTATTGGGTTTAGTTTTAATTTACTTTTTACATTAAAAGTTAATCTGATAACCAAAAATTAATAACTGCTCCGATTTGTTGTAATTAGCTTGGGGTATTGGTATAACCGCGACTGCTGGCACCATTTTTGCCACCCCTTTTACTTATTTTCTAGGGCCTAGTTTCCTAGCTAATATAATATAAAACATTGGTGTTGTGAAAAGTTTCAACATTAGTGGTGAATGTTTAATGGGTTATTCTTTAAAGTAATAAACTTTTTGAAAGATTTATTAAAGATTAGCCCGTAATCACAATGCGTGTATGCTGCCATATGTAGTTTAATTGGTATAGCTAATTTTATACATCAATGAAATATTTTAAAGCAAGGGTATGTAAATCACACCTAATTATGGGCCGAAACCATAATACTTATTAGTTTCTTGCTTGTAGGGATTGATTTTAGATCATTTAAAGCTTTGAAGGCTATTAGTTTTTTTAACTTAAATCTCTTAGGTGAATTAGTAGGAAGAGAGTTTCTATTTTTGGGTTATGAGCCCAACAGCTTAATTGTTAGCTTATCCTACTTAGAAAAGAAATAAGATTGAGGTTAGTGGTAGGATTTGGGATAGAAAAAACAAAATTGCTTGATTTGAGATTATTTGGTTTTTGGTTAGGTGTATTTTGTTGAATCTTAATAATGTCGAAAAGGTTAAAGATAGGTAGTAAAATAAGCTTACTAATGCCCCGATGATTAGACCAAAAATAATAATTGTTTTTGATTCTGTGAGTATTAAAACTAATAACTTTATAATGAAGCCTGTAAAAGGCGGAAGTCCCCCTAGAGAAAGGATTGTAATGGCCAAGATAAAGATCTTTCTAGGCTCTTTAGAGGAAAAAAGTTGTTTGTAAGATTTCGTGTGCTCTTTGGTTAAAAAAGCGTAAATTGATATATTAATTAAGATGTAAGTAATTAGATAAGCGATGAGAATTATGTAGTTTCTATTAACACTTGCTAATAGTCATCCTGTATGACCAATTGAGGAATATGTTAGTAGAGATCGGATATCAGTTTGATTTAGTCCTCCAATACCTCCTCATAATGCTCTAACTATTGCAATAGGTATAATAGTTTTAATTAATAAGGAATTTATAGAGCTGATGGCTAGGATTGGGGCGATTTTTTGTCAAGTTAGGAGAATGAAAGCTGGTGTCAGTTGGAGTCTTGCTATGACTGGAGGAAATCAAAAATGGAATGGTGCTACACCTAATTTTAGGCATATTGCAATTATTATAAGGATTTGTAGGTTGTTAAAGTAGGATGAGATAATTGCTGAGGCAATAAAAATTGTTGACCCTAATGATTGGGGGATTAAGTATTTTACTGCTGCTTCTGATTCTCTTCTGCTTTCTTTTATAAATATAAGTGGGATATAACCAAGCATATTGATTTCTAAGCCTATCCATGTTATTAATCAGTTGGATGAGGATGCGACTATGCAAGTGCTTCTGACTATAAGGAATATAAATAGAAGTTTGTTTGGGGATTTCATTTGTAAGAATAGTAGTAAAATAATTATAATTATTATTTAGTTCTGGTACTTGATGTTTGATTTGATTTGGTTAGATCTGTATTGCCAGATCTGGCGGTAATGGGATGATTGTCTGTTTTAGGTTGTAAAGGTTGATTGTTTAGGTCTATTGAGCATAGGGTTTGATTGGTAAGTTTTGGTTCGTTTGAAAGAAAAAATAGTGGAATACTTAAAGTTAGGCATAGAATAACAAGTAAAGAAAATAAAATAACGGATAATAATTTTTGGAGTTTTTGTTTAAGGATTACTTAAGGATTTCAAATTGAATTTATAAGTAGCTAAATGCATTAAGATGCTCTTTTGACGTGAAAAGTCAATGTGCATAGATTTAACACTTAATTAGCCTAAAGAAAGGTGGAAGGAGTTAAACCTCTCTTTATGTAGTTAGAAGCCACATATTAGCTCGGCTACCTTTCTAATTAAAAGGATAAGTGAGTCGAACACTTTCTTTTTGATTTCAAGGCAAATCTTCTCCGAGGTCCTTTGTAGTATAGTTCTAGAGTAGTACCTCAATGGTTGAATGCAAATCAGATCTTTTTATTAAAGTATAGAACTATTATTTTAATAAATTTTATTTATGTTTGTTTTTTTAAAAAAACAATAAATAGAATCTTTATAATGGGGGGTAATGAGTAGTTTAAAAAAAACGATAGGTTGTGGTTCTATAAATAGATTATAATTGCTCTCATTAGTGTATTATTAGTATTAAAGTATGTAGTATAATTTGTAATTTACCTAAAAAGGTAGATATGGAAAAAGTAGTATTAAGGATTCTGTTAGCTCTTTTGCTTGGGTTTGTATTATTATTTGTTGGGTTATTTCTTGGGATGTCATTGTATATAGGTCGAGAAAAGGTTAGTCCTTTCGAGTGCGGGTTCGATCCTATAGGATCTTCTCGAGTACCTTTTTCTTTACGGTTTTTTTTGTTAGCTGTAATTTTTGTAGTTTTTGATGTAGAGATTGTTTTGTTATTTCCTGTTGTAATAGTAATAGGTAGTTCTTGGATGTGATTTAAAAGTTATTTAGCATTACTAGTTTTTTTAGTATTGTTATTTATAGGGGTAGTTCATGAGTGGCGTGAGGGTTCGTTAGAGTGGGAAATATAAAGGCGATAAAAATAAAAATAAAAAAATGAGCTTTTGGGGTCAATTAGGGTTTCAGGATAGTTATAGTGGTTTGAGCTCTGAGCTTAGTTTTTTTCATGATCATACTATGTTTGTCCTTGTAATAGTTTCGTCCTTTGTTGGGTATATAATGGTGTGTTTATTAAAAAGTGGATTATCATCTCGATTTATTATGGAGGCTCAGGCACTCGAGGCTGCTTGAACTGTAATTCCTGGGTTGTTGTTATTAATTCTAGCTATTCCATCTGTTCGATTATTATACTTGTTAGATGAGGTTGGTGGGCCTATGGTTAGGATAAAGGCTGTTGGGCATCAGTGGTATTGGGAATATGAGTATGGGGATAGTAGCGATGTTATCAGTTTTGATTCTTATATAATAAATAGTTTAGAGATCGGTGAGGGGGGTTATCGATTGTTGGAGGTTGATAATCGATGTGTATTACCTTATGGTGTTGATAGTCGTATTTTAGTTAGTTCTGCTGATGTAATTCATGCTTGGGCTGTTCCTTCTTTAGGGGTTAAAGTTGATGCTATCCCTGGTCGAATTAATCAATTAGGTGTTTATTTAGTAAGATCTGGTGTGATATTTGGTCAGTGTAGAGAAATTTGTGGAGTAAATCATTCTTTTATGCCTATTAGAGTGGAGAGGGTTTCTCCTGAAGTTTTTTATCATTGATTAGTTGGTTAATTAACTAGAATTGTGTGGTTGTACAAAAGT